ACAACAACCGTTCTTTTCTAAGTGAACTAAAAAGTTCTTTTTATAGTTATCAGACTTCTAGTTATATGAATAATGCACCCCAAAGTGACGATACTCGCCACGATCGTTACATGTATGATACTAATTCTCATTATAGTTGGAATAATCACATTAATAGTTGTATTGACAGTTATCTTGGTTCTCAAATTTGTATTGATAGTTATATTTTAAGCAACAGTAACAATTACAGTGACAGCTACATTTATAGTTACATTTGTGGCGAAAGCGTAAATAGTAGTAAAAGCGAGAGTTCCAGTATAAAAACTAGCACAGATGATAGTGATTTTAGTATAAGTTCTAATAATTTAAATGTAACTCAAAAATACAGGCATTTGTGGATTCAATGCGAAAATTGTTATGGATTAAATTATAAGAAATTTTTAAAATCAAAAATGAATATTTGTGAACAATGTGGATGTCATTTGAAAATGAGTAGTTTTGATAGAATCGAACTTTCGATTGATCCCGGTACTTGGGATCCTATGAACGAAGACATGGTCTCTCTGGATCCCATTGAATTTCATTCGGAGGAGGAACCTTATAAAGATCGTATTGATTCTTATCAAAAAAATACAGGATTAACTGAGGCTGTTCAAACAGGCACAGGTCAACTAAATGGTATTCCCGTAGCAATTGGTGTTATGGATTTTCAGTTTATGGGTGGTAGTATGGGATCTGTAGTGGGCGAAAAAATCACACGTTTGGCCGAGTATGCTACCAATCAATTTTTACCTCTTATTCTAGTGTGTGCTTCCGGAGGAGCACGCATGCAAGAAGGAAGCTTGAGCTTGATGCAAATGGCTAAAATATCTTCCGCTTTATATGATTATCAATTAAATAAAAAGTTATTTTATGTAGCAATCCTTACATCCCCTACCACAGGCGGGGTGACGGCTAGTTTTGGTATGTTGGGAGATATCATTATTGCCGAACCCAATGCTTATATTGCATTTGCAGGTAAAAGAGTAATTGAACAAACATTGAATAAGACAGTACCTGAGGATTCACAAGTGGCTGAATATTTATTCCATAAGGGCTTATTCGATCCAATCGTACCACGTAATCCTTTAAAGGGCGTTCTGAGTGAGTTATTTCGGCTACATGCTTTCTTTCCTTTGAATGAAAATTCGATTAGAGCCTTAGAGTCTTAATTTAATATTTAATACTCTTATTAATTTATTAAATTAATAAGAGTATTAATTTAATAAAACTTAATAAATTTTTTTATGTGTGGTGATCAAGTAGTTATTTAATTTATAGGAATCAAAGTCAAAATCCGAAGAATGGATTTTGACTTTGGTAACATAAGATTGAATTGTAGAAAGAACCATACGGATCGTTTTTTTATCGATATTCCTGGTTACTAATACTAACTAGGAAATCTCTATTAAACAAAAGAGTGAATTCTTTCGCTTTCTTCCGTGGAATTAGTTAACAAGGTCTTGCATCTTTCTATATCTCCCGAAAATAATCCCCCACTAAGAATACTTTTTGTTGGATCGTATTATAACGAATTCTTTGGGAGTTTTTAGGAAATACTTTTAAATTTTATTAAATTATGAAATTTATAAGACAAGAAAAGATAATAACTACTAATACGAATAATAAAAGGGTGGATTATCGTATATATATATTTCATGTAGAAACATGTAGAAAGATGAATAGGTCCATTTATTTCTATATTTATTGTATTTTATTAAGAAATATATATATATATTAATTTAAGAAATATATATTTCTTAAAACATATACTTATAGACTCCCTATTAAGTATATATATACTCACTTAGGTATACTTAGTATAATATAACAATTATATATGAATTATAAGATATCTTTATAACAATATAAGGATAAGGTTCAAATATAAAACAATAAATATAACCAAATATAAAACAATAAATATAACAATAAATAACAGGTACAAATATTAAATCGAGGTACCCATTCTATGATAACTCTCAACAGTCTCCCCTCCATTTTTGTGCCTTTAGTGGGCTTACTATTTCCGGCAATTGCAATGGCTTCTTTATCTCTTTATGTTCAAAAAAACAAGATTTTTTAGATACAACAAGGACAAATCTTATATATATATTTTTTCAAGACTTACTTTGATCATAACACGGATATCTATTTAGTAAAATATGGTATAATATGCGGCTTCCTTCGGGCATAAGCTCTTATGTATGTGTAAACATGATAAATGAATTATAACTATTTTCAAATAGATCGGGGAGAATTTCTGAAATGTAAAGTCAATATATCTATATGTATTAGGAAATCATATGAAAGGGACGATTTTAGTTTGGATCTAAGAAATTCGATGAATTATCCCTAAAGGTTCACATCATAATAGTGCTGGTTGATGAGAGTTACTTCGGAAACAAAAAAAGTAAAAAAAAAAATTATTTTTGTTATTCTCCCAATTCCAATAAAATGCAACTAGGTCTAGTTAGAGTATGAGTTGGCGATCAGAACGTATATGGGTAGAACTTATAGCGGGGTCTCGAAAAACAAGTAATTTCTGTTGGGCCTTTATTCTTTTTTTAGGTTCATTAGGGTTTTTATTGGTTGGAACGTCCAGTTATTTTGGTAGGAATTTTATATCTTTATTTCCTTCTCAGCAAATAATTTTTTTTCCACAAGGTATTGTGATGTCTTTCTATGGGATCGCAGGTCTTTTTATTAGCTCCTATTTGTGGTGCACAATTTCGTGGAATGTAGGTAGTGGTTATGATCGATTCGATATAAAAGAGGGCATAGTGTGTATTTTTCGTTGGGGATTTCCTGGAAAAAATCGTCGCATATTCCTCCGATTCCTTATGAAAGACATTCAGTCCATCAGAATAGAAATTAAAGAGGGTATTTATGCTCGTCGTGTCCTTTATATGGAAATAAAAGGACAAGGAGCCATTCCCTTGACTCGTACTGATGAGAATTTTACTCCACGAGAGATTGAGCAAAAAGCTGCTGAATTGGCCTATTTCTTGCGTGTACCAATTGAAGTATTTTGAAAAAAGGAACTGAAGAATGAATACTTTGCAAGAGATAAAAAACTCAAGAATCATCTTTTTTTCTATAGCATAACTTAACTGAAGTTTCTTCAGAACGCTTACTCGAGCCAAAGCAAACGTATATGAAACAATTCTAAAACAAAATTGTTTATGTCCACAATTTTTTTTATGCGTATGTAAATCCACTTAACTCAATTCAGTAACAAATCGAAATGATAGATTCATCATATATCAAAACATTTCATCATAAAGTAAAGAATTTTTTTTTCTAAATATTTGATATTTTGATAGAACGGGAGGTCTTTCGTCTCGAAATCCGACTACTATTAATTTGAAGAGGGCTCTTTCTTATTCTATATTCTTTCTAAATTCAAGGACTAACCGCTGTACTAAATCACAAAAAATCCGGAAATACATCGATGACTTGTAATAGAATAGAACTTATGCTTGATAGAAATATTAGTATCATATAGAGTCGACGAATGAGGTGCGTTCATTAAAAATTTTTTAATTCACAGACGAAAAAATGGCAAAAAAGAAAGTATTAATTTCCCTTCTATATCTTGCATCTATAGTATTTTTGCCTTGGTGGATCTCTCTCTCATTTAATAAAAGTCTGGAATCTTGGTTTACTAATTGGTGGAATACTAGGCAATCCGAAATTTTTTTGAATGATATTCAAGAAAAGAGTATTCTAAAAGAATTCATAGACTTAGAGGAACTCTTACGTTTGGACGAAATGATAAAGGAATACCCGGAAACACATTTACAAAAGCCTCGCATCGAAATCTACAAAGAAACGATCCAATTGATCAAGATGCACAACGAGGATCGCATCCATACAATTTTACACTTCTCGACAAATATAATCTGTTTCGGTATTCTAAGTGGTTATTCTATTCTAGGTAATGAAGAACTTGTTATTCTTAACTCTTGGTTTCAAGAATTCCTATACAACTTAAGCGACACAATAAAAGCTTTTTCTATTCTTTTATTAACTGATTTATGTATAGGATTCCATTCGCCCCACGGTTGGGAATTAATGATTGGCTCTGTCTACAAAGATTTTGGATTTGCTCATAATGATCAAATTATATCCGGTCTTGTTTCTACTTTTCCAGTCATTTTAGATACAATTTTTAAATATTGGATCTTTCGTTATTTAAATCGTGTATCTCCTTCACTTGTAGTGATTTATCATTCAATGAATGACTGAAAAGTGATCGAACGATCCAATTATAATATTTGTTACTTTGTACATAAGCAAAACATTCAAAATTGTACTTACTACCCATCCAAGGGATTCCTCCAATATTCCAGTAAAATTATTTATATTTAATATTTTAAGTAAATAGCAAAATTATAGATAGGGAACTATACTAGCGACCTACCTAATTTTATTGTAGAAATTTTCGGGATCAATGATTGGACCATGCAAACTAAAAATACCTTTTCTTGGATAAAGAAAGAGATTACTCGATCCATTTCCGTATCGCTCATGATATATATACTAACCCAGGCACCCCTTTCAAATGCATATCCCATTTTTGCACAGCAGGGTTATGAAAATCCACGAGAAGCGACTGGCCGTATTGTATGTGCCAATTGCCATTTAGCTAATAAACCCGTGGATATCGAGGTTCCACAAGCGGTACTTCCTGATACTGTATTTGAAGCAGTTGTTCGAATTCCTTATGATCTGCAACTGAAACAAGTTCTTGCTAATGGTAAAAAAGGAGCTTTGAATGTCGGGGCTGTTCTTATTTTACCCGAGGGGTTTGAATTAGCCCCTCCCGATCGTATTTCGCCCGAGATTAAAGAAAAGATAGGAAATCTGTCTTTTCAGAGCTATCGTCCCACTAAAAAAAATATTCTTGTGATAGGTCCGGTTCCTGGTCAGAAATATAGTGAAATCACCTTTCCTATTCTTTCCCCGGACCCCGGTAC